AATGAATTGCCTGATTAAAGGATTACTATGATAAAGTAAATAATGTAATTAATTACATTCATTATATTTAATAGAATTAAACTATTTCCAAAAGAATCAAAATCTTTTGTGCATCATACACTAAAATATAAAAAGATAAGCTAATTAAGCTATTGGGCTCATACCCCACTTATAAAGGTAAATTCCTTTTCTTTTTAATTTTTAATAACTCATCAAAATTAATTTTTATAATTATACTAATAATTAGAACCATTTTTATTATTTCTTCTAATTCATGAATTACAATATGAATAGGAATAGAAATTAATTTATTATCTTTTATTCCCCTAATAAGAAATAATAAATTAATATCATCTGAAGCTTCATTAAAATATTTCCTTATTCAAACATTTGCTTCATCAATTATATTAATATCAATAATCATAACTATAAATTATCAACTAATTTTATTTAAAATATTAATTATAATATCTATTTTATTAAAAATAGGTGCAGCTCCATTTCATTTTTGAATACCAATCATTATAGAAGGAATATCATGAAATAATTCATTATTACTACTAACATGACAAAAAATTGCCCCAATAATTATAATCTCTTATATAATAATTAATAAAATTATATTTATAAGAATTACTTTATCTGCATTTATTGGAGCTATTGGAGGACTAAATCAAACATCCTTACGTAAATTAATAGCATATTCATCAATTAATCACATAAGATGAATATTAATAAGAATTATATATAGTCACACAATATGATTAATATATTTCTTAATTTATTCAATTATTATATTAACAATTATTATTAACTTAAATTCAATAAAAATTTCCCACATAAATCAACTATTTTCATCATTTTATTATAATAAAACACTAAAATTCTTATTTATAATAAATCTATTATCAATAGGAGGATTACCTCCTTTTTCAGGATTTTTACCAAAATGAATATTAATTAATTTTATAATTAATAATAACCAATTTTTAATATTATTCTTATTAATTATTTTTTCTCTAATTACATTATTTTACTATTTACGATTATGTTTTGCATCATTTATATTAAATTATTCTGAAAATAATTGAAATAATTTTTGTTTAAATAACAAAACAATTAATATTACATTAACCTCATTATCATTATTTAGATTATTACTATTACCATTATATTTTTTACTTTAAAGACTTTAAGTTAACCAAACTAATAGCCTTCAAAGCTAAAAATATAAGTATTATCTTTTAAGCCTTAGTAAAATTATTACTCCTTTAAATTTGCAATTTAATATCATTTTTGACTATAAAGCTTGATTAAAAAGATTCTCATCTTATAAATAAATTTACAGTTTACTACCTATTATCAGTCATTTAATCGCAACAATGACTTTTTTCTACAAATCATAAAGATATTGGAACTCTATATTTTATTTTTGGATCATGATCAGGAATAATTGGTACATCCCTTAGTATTATTATTCGAACAGAATTAGGACATCCCGGAGCTCTAATTGGTAATGATCAAATTTATAATTCAATTGTAACTGCCCATGCATTTATTATAATTTTCTTTATAGTTATACCAATTATAATTGGAGGATTTGGAAATTGATTAATTCCATTAATACTTGGATCTCCAGATATAGCTTTTCCTCGAATAAATAATATAAGATTCTGATTACTACCTCCATCAATTAACTTTCTTCTAATAAGAAGAATTGTAGAAAATGGAGCTGGTACTGGTTGAACAGTTTATCCCCCTTTATCAGCAACTATTGCTCATAGTGGTTCATCAGTTGATTTAGCTATTTTTTCCTTACATATAGCAGGAATTTCATCAATTCTTGGTGCAATTAACTTTATTACTACTATTATAAATATACGAGCAACAGGAATTTCAATAGATCGAATACCCCTATTTGTTTGATCTGTTATTATTACTGCATTACTTTTACTATTATCATTACCTGTTCTTGCAGGAGCAATTACAATATTATTAACAGATCGAAATTTTAATACATCATTCTTTGACCCTGCAGGAGGAGGAGACCCTATTCTTTATCAACATTTATTTTGATTTTTTGGTCATCCAGAAGTTTACATTTTAATTCTACCAGGATTTGGTATAATTTCACATATTATTAGACAAGAATCTGGAAAAAAGGAAACATTTGGATCACTAGGAATAATTTATGCAATATTAACAATTGGTTTATTAGGTTTCATTGTATGAGCTCATCATATATTTACAGTTGGTATAGACGTTGATACACGAGCTTATTTCACATCAGCTACTATAATTATTGCAGTTCCAACAGGAATTAAAATTTTCAGTTGATTAGCAACTCTTCATGGAACATATTTAAATTACTCACCATCAATTCTTTGATCATTAGGATTTGTTTTCCTATTTACAGTAGGAGGATTAACTGGAGTAATTTTAGCTAATTCATCAATTGATATTATTCTACATGATACATATTATGTTGTTGCACATTTTCATTATGTATTATCAATAGGGGCAGTTTTTGCTATTTTAGCAGGTTTTATTCACTGATATCCATTATTTACAGGACTGTCATTAAATTCAAAAATATTAAAATATCAATTCTTAATTATATTTACAGGAGTAAATATAACATTTTTCCCACAACATTTTCTAGGATTATCTGGAATACCTCGACGATATTCAGATTACCCTGACGCATATACAATATGAAACATTATATCATCAATTGGATCTACAATTTCATTATTAGGTATTTTAATATTTATATTCATTATTTGAGAAAGAATAATCTTAAAACGAAAAATTATTTTTTCAAACCAACTTAATTCATCAATTGAATGATTCCAAAATACTCCTCCATCTGAACATTCATATTCAGAACTTCCATTATTAACTAATTTCTAATATGGCAGATTAGTGCAATGGATTTAAACCTCATTAATAAAGTATTTAACTTTTATTAGAAAAATGTCAACATGAATAAATATAAATACTCAAGATAGAAATTCCCCTTTAATAGAACAATTAATTTTTTTTCATGATAACTCATTAATAATTTTAATCATAATTACTATTATAGTATCATATTTAATAACACAATTATTCTTTAATAAATTAATTAATCGATTCTTACTACATGGACAAACAATTGAAATTATTTGAACAATTATACCAGCAATTATTTTATTATTTATTGCATTTCCTTCATTACGAATTCTTTATTTATTAGATGAAATTAATAATCCAACTATTACTTTAAAAGCAATTGGTCATCAATGATATTGAAAATATGAATATTCTGATTTTAATATTGAATTTGACTCTTATATAATCCCTTCAAATGAAATAAATAATAATATATTTCGATTACTTGAAGTAGATAACCGAATTATCTTACCTATAAATTCTCAAATTCGAATACTAGTTACAGCAGCTGACGTAATTCATTCTTGAACAATTCCTTCAATAGGTGTAAAAATTGATGGAACACCTGGTCGCTTAAATCAAATTAGATTCTTAATTAATCGACCAGGTTTATTTTATGGACAATGTTCAGAAATTTGTGGAGCAAACCACAGATTTATACCAATTGTAATTGAAAGAATTCCTATTAACTTTTTCATTAATTGAATTAATATAAATAAATCATTAGATGACTGAAAGCAAGTATTGGTCTCTTAAACCTTAACATAGTAAATTAGCAATTACTTCTAATGAAAAAATTAGTTAAATTATAACATTAGTTTGTCAAACTAAAATTATTATATATACATATATTATTTTTTAATTCCACAAATATCCCCTATAAATTGAATTCTATTAATAATTATATTTTCAATGATTTTTTTTTTCTTTTTAATAATTAATTACTTTTCTTTTAATCCAAAAATACCTTCTTTTTTAAAAAGAAATTTTAAAACAAAAAAAATAAATTGAAAATGATAACTAATCTATTCTCAATTTTTGACCCATCTTCAAATATTATAAATATATCACTAAATTGAATAAGATCAATAATTGGATTACTATTAATTCCCCCTATATATTGATTAATTCCATCACGATATAATAAAATATGAAATTTAATTTTAAATTCACTACATAATGAATTTAAAATTTTATTATCACCTTCATTAAAAGGAAGAACACTAATATTCATTAGAATATTTTCAATAATCTTATTTAATAATTTTATAGGTTTATTTCCATATATTTTTACCAGATCTAGTCATTTAATTTTTACATTAACTTTATCATTACCATTATGAATAGGATTAATACTTAATGGATGATTAAATTTTACAAATAACATATTTTCTCATTTAATTCCTCAAGGAACTCCTCCAATTTTAATACCATTTATAGTATGTATTGAAACAATTAGAAACATCATTCGACCAATAACATTAGCAATTCGATTAACAGCAAATATAATTGCTGGTCACTTATTAATAACATTATTAAGAAGAACTGGAAATTCATTATCAAACATCTTATTAATAATTTTAATTTTAACACAAATTATCTTAATAACATTAGAATCAGCAGTATCAATTATTCAATCATATGTATTTTCAATTTTAATAACATTATATTCTAGAGAAATTAAATAATGATAACTAACCAAAATCATCCATTTCATTTAGTTGATTACAGACCATGACCTTTAACCGCCTCAATTGGAACAATAACATCAATATCAGGATTAATTATATGATTTAACAAACATAATATTTACTTATTTACTATTGGAAATATAATTATTATATTAACATTATATCAATGATGACGTGATATCACACGTGAAAGAACATTCCAAGGAATACATACATCAAATGTACAAAAAAGACTTAAACTTGGAATAATTTTATTTATTATTTCTGAACTATTTTTCTTTATTTCATTCTTCTGAGCTTTTTTTCATAGAAGATTATCTCCTAACATTGAAATTGGAATAAACTGACCTCCAAAAGGTATTTATACATTTAACCCTTTTCAAATTCCATTATTAAATACTATTATTTTATTAACATCAGGAATTACAGTAACATGAACTCACCATAACTTAATATTAAATAATTTTTCTCAAACTATCCAAAGATTATTTTTTACAATTATTTTAGGAATTTACTTTACAATTCTACAATGATATGAATATATTGAATCAAAATTTACTATTGCAGACTCAATTTATGGATCTACATTTTTTATAGCAACAGGATTTCATGGAATCCATGTAATTATTGGAACCTCATTTCTTTTAATTTGCTTAATCCGCCATATAAATTTTCATTTTTCAAAACAACGACACTTTGGATTTGAAGCTGCAGCTTGATATTGACACTTTGTAGATTTAATTTGACTTTTCCTATATATTATAATTTATTGATGAGGAAAATAAAATATTTATATAATATAATAAGTATATTTGACTTCCAATCATAAAGTCTATTTAATAGTATAAATAATATTAATATTAATAACAACAAGAATACTAATTATGATAATTTCATTAATTATAATATTACTAGCATCATTTTTATCAAAAAAAAAAAAAATTGATCGTGAAAAATTTACACCTTTTGAATGTGGATTCGACCCACATTCATCTTCTCGAATACCATTTTCTATACGATTTTTTTTAATTACAATTATATTTCTAATTTTTGACGTAGAAATTGCATTAATTATACCAATTATTTTAATTTTCAAAATATCAAATATACTAACAATAACATTATCAATTATTTTATTTATTTTAATTTTACTAATTGGATTATATCATGAATGAAATCAAGGAATATTAAACTGATCATAATCATAGGGTTGTAGTTAAAAATAACAGTTAACTTGCATTTAAAAATTATTGAAATTTCAATCTACCTTAAATAAGAAGCAAATTTTGCATTTAGTTTCGACCTAACAATTGGTATAAAATACCCTTATTTAAATTAATTGAAGCCAAAAAGAGGCTTATCACTGTTAATGATATAATTGAATTTAATTTCCAATTAGAAGTATAATGAATAAAAAAAAGCTGCTAACTTTATTTTTAATGGTTAAATTCCATTAATACTTCTATTTATATAGTTTAATAAAAACATTACATTTTCAATGTAAATTTAAAATAATTTTTTTTTATAAATTACTAAAAATAATTATTTATTCAAAAATTATTTAATTTCCTTAATATCTTCAATATTATACTCTATATAAGCTATTTGAATAAATAAATAAAATAATAAAAATAAATCAAATAATAAATCTTAATAAATAAATCTTTAATCTATTATTATGAATTAAATAATTTAACTTAGACATATCTTTAATTAAAAAAAATAAACCATTTCTACCAAAATACTCTAATCAACTAACATCAAACTTATAAACAAATTTTCCAATTAATAAAAAATAATTTACTAACCCGTACGTAAAAATCCTAGGTATAAACCATATATTTCCTAAAAAATTTCTTGAAAAATAAAAATATATAGATTTATTAAAATAATATAAAGATACATTATTAATATAATATCCAATTAATCCTCCAAATAAAACTACAAATAATGTTAAAATTTTTAAATAAAATGGTAAAACAATAATCTTTGGAGTTTTAAAAATTAATCAACTAATTATTCTACCAGCAATTACTCTAAAAATTATTAATAATATCATTCTTTTTAATATAATCCATCTCTCATCATTAACAATATTTAATGAATAAAATATAAAATTTTTTACTATTAAAAAATATATTAACCGAATAGAATAACAAACTGTTAATCCAGTTGAAATAAAATATAAAAAAAAAATTAAAATATTAATATCAGATAAACAAATCATTTCCAAAATTAAATCCTTTGAATAAAACCCAGCTAAAAAAGGTATTCCACATAATGCTAAATTACCAACATTAAAAATTGAAGAAGTAATAGGTATTATAAATCTTAAACTTCCTATTAATCGAATATCTTGACAATTATTTATATTATGAATAATTAAACCTGCACATATAAACATTAAAGCTTTAAATAAAGCATGTATTAATAAATGAAAAAATGCTAAATCACTATACCCTATTATCAAAATCCCTATTATCAAACCTAATTGACTTAATGTAGATAAAGCAATAATTTTTTTTAAATCAAATTCATAATTTGCTCCCAATCCTGCTATAAATATAGTTAATCTTGATAAAATTAATAACAATTGAATTATAAATAAATTTATTAATAACTCATTAAACCGAATTAATAAATAAATTCCAGCAGTAACTAATGTAGAAGAATGAACTAAAGCAGATACAGGAGTTGGTGCAGCTATAGCTGCAGGTAATCATGAACAAAATGGAATTTGAGCTCTCTTAGTTATAGCAGCTAAAATAATTAAACTACTAATAACAACAACTTCTAAACTATTATCATTTATAATAAAAATAAAATTTCATGAACCAAAACTTAATATTCATGAAATTACTATTAACATAGCAACATCACCTAAACGATTTATTAAAACAGTAATTATTCCAGCATTATAAGATTTAATATTTTGATAATAAATTACTAAACAATAAGAAACTAATCCTAATCCATCTCAACCTAATAAAATTCTAATTAAATTAGGACTAATAATTAATAAAACTATAGAAATAATAAACATAATAACCAATATAATAAATCGATTTAAATTAATATCACCTAATATATATTCTCTTCTATAAAAAATTACTAAACTAGAAATTAAAAAAACAAAAGATAAAAATATTATTGACATTCAATCAATCAATAATCTTATTCTAATTCTAAATCTATTAAAAGAAATAATTTCAAAATCATAAAATTCAACTAAATCATTTAATAAATAATATAAACTAAAAAAAAAAGAAATAAATATGAAAAAAAAAAAAAAAAAAAAATTAAGTAAACAAATTTTATTATTATAAATAATTTAAAAAGAATTAATCTTATCATTGATACCACAAATCAATATTTTAAATAAACTATTTAAATATAATCATAATAATAATAAATCACTTTTTAAAATTAAAAAATTTAAAGGTAATCAATGTAATAATAATAATAAATATTCCCGAATAGAAGCTATTCTAAATGAAAATAATCCTGAATATATTAATCCATGCTGACTATATGAATATAAATATAATGAATAAGAAGCACTAAAAAATGATAAAAAAGAAATAAAAATTATTGTTCATCAAGATCAACATACTATTCTATTAATTAATAAAATTTCTCTTAATAAATTTAATGAAGGAGGAGCTGATATATTAACTGAAATTAATAAAAATCATCATAATGATATAGTTGGTATAAAATTAATTATACCCTTATTAATAAATAAACTTCGACTATTAAGCCGCTCATAATTAATATTTATTAAACAAAACATTCCCGAAGAACATAATCCATGACCAATCATTATTAAATAAGAACCACAAAATCCCGAATAAAATATTGTTATAATTCCTATTAATACTATTCTTATATGAGCAACTGATGAATAAGCAATTAATGATTTTAAATCAATTTGACGTAAACATATTAATCTAACTAAAATTGATCCAACTAATCTAATTCTAACTCATAAAAAATTCAATTTTATACCAATTAATTGAAATATACATATTACTCGTAATAATCCATATCCTCCCAATTTTAACATCACACCAGCTAAAATTATTGACCCAGCAATAGGAGCTTCAACATGAGCTTTAGGTAATCATAAATGAACTAAAAACATTGGTATTTTAACTAAAAAAGCTATTAATAATGAATAATATAAAAACTCATTAATAAATTGATAATTATAAATTAAATAAAAATTTAAACTTTTAATTAAAAAATTAATATAAATAATACCAATTAATATAGGTAAAGAAACTAATAAAGTATAAAATAATAAATATAAACCAGCTTGAATTCGCTCAGGTTGATACCCTCATCCTAAAATTAAAAATAAAGTTGGTACTAATCTTCTTTCAAAAAAAAAATAAAATAAAAATAAATTTATACTTCTAAATGTTAAAAATAAAAAAATTAATAAAAATAAATTATTTAATAAAAATAACTTATAATAATTTTTATTTTTATAAATTATTTCTCTAGCTATTAATATTAATGAAATAATTCAAAAACTCAATAGCAATAATCCATAAGATATAATATCACATCCTAAAAAATAAGAAATTATTCTAAAATAATTATATTTATTACTTATTAATAAAAAAATAAAACTAATTAATAAAAATAATAACTGTACCATTCAATAAAAATTTTCTAAAAAACAAATAGGAATTATTAAACATAAAAAAATAAAAATTTTTAACATAATATATTAAAACTTTGAAAATAATCATTTCCATGAGTTCGAATTATTGAAACTAAAATTGATAAACCTAATGCACCTTCACATACACTAAAAACTAAAAAAATTAATAAAATATAAAATTCATAACTTATTATTAATAAATATATATATAATAATATAAATAATCTTAATACAATATACTCTAAACATAATAATATAGACAATAAATGTTTTCGATTAGAAATAAATATAAAACATCCAATAAAAAAAATAAAAATATAAATATAAAAATAAAAATTTATCATTAGTTTTAATAGTTTAAAAAAAAAAACATTGGTCTTGTAAATCAAAATTAAGAAATTCTTTTAAAACATCAAGAAAAAAGATAATTCTTTATCATTAATTTCCAAAATTAATATTTTTAATAAACTATTTCTTGAAATTATACAATTTATATTTTATTATTTAATAATTATTATTAATTTTTTATTTATAAAAACTAATCATCCTATATCAATAGGATTAACTTTATTAATACAAACATTAATAATTTCAATTAATTCAAGTATAATCAATTGTTGATATTCCTATATATTATTTATCATTTTTATTGGAGGTATATTAGTTTTATTTATTTATGTAACATCATTAGCATCAAATGAAATTTTCTCATTTAAACTTAATATTATTTATTTTATTTTTATATTAACAATATTAACAATAATATTTTATTTTATTTTTGATAAACTATATATATATATATATATAAATCAAGAAACAAATACTTTTAATATAAAAAACATTAATAATGATTTAATATTTTCATTATATAAATTATATAATTTCCCAACAAACTTATTATCAATTTTACTAATAATTTATTTATTAATTACATTAATTGCAAGAGTAAAAATTACATTAATTTCAATAGGACCTTTACGACAATCATTAAACTAATGAATTTACCTTTACGAAAAATTCACCCTATTTTTAAAATTATAAATAATTCATTAATTGATTTACCTACACCAATTAATATCTCTATTTGATGAAATTTTGGATCACTTCTTGGAATATGTTTAATAATTCAAATTATTTCAGGCCTATTTTTAACAATGCATTATACAGCTGATATTAATATAGCATTTAATAGAGTTATTCATATTTGTCGAGATGTTAATAATGGTTGATTATTACGAACAACCCATGCAAATGGTGCATCATTTTTTTTTATTTGCATTTATTTACATATTGGTCGAGGAATATATTATAATTCATATTTATATACTAATACATGATTAATTGGAGTAATTATTTTATTTTTAGTAATAGCAACTGCATTTATAGGATATATTCTTCCTTGAGGACAAATATCTTTTTGAGGTGCTACAGTTATTACAAATTTATTATCCGCAATTCCATATCTAGGAAAAATACTTGTTCAATGAATTTGAGGAGGTTTTTCAGTTAATAATGCTACTTTAACACGATTCTTTACATTTCATTTTATTTTTCCATTTATTATTCTAGCAATAATAATAATTCACTTATTATTTCTACATCAAACAGGTTCAAATAATCCAATAGGATTAAATTCAAATATTGATAAAATTCCTTTTCATCCATATTTTACCATTAAAGATACATTAGGATTTATTATAATAATTATAATATTATTAATTTTAACATTAATAAATCCATATATATTAGGTGATCCTGATAATTTTATTCCAGCTAATCCAATAGTAACTCCTCCTCATATTCAACCTGAATGATATTTTCTATTTGCATATGCAATTCTTCGAGCTATCCCTAATAAATTAGGAGGAGTAATTGCATTAATTATATCAATTATAATTTTAATAATTATACCATTTTATCAAAAAAGAAAATTTCAAGGTACTCAATTTTATCCATTAAATAAATTTTTATTTTGATTATTTTTTACTAATATTTTATTATTAACATGAATTGGTGCCCGACCAGTTGAACCTCCTTATATTTTAATAGGACAAATTTTAACAATTACATATTTTTTATATTTTATAATAAATCAATTATTAGCATCATGATGAGACAATATTATTAATTAGTTAATGAGCTTGAAAAGCATATGTTTTGAAAACATAAGATAGAAAAAAAAATTCTATTAACTTTACTAATTATAATTATTTATATATATATAAATAAAAATAATTTTAAACCAATTATCATAACTAATAAATTTAATGAAAATGGTAAAAATCTCCTCCATGCTAAATACATTAATTTATCATAACGAAACCGTGGAAATGAACCACGAATTCAAATAAAAATAAAAGAAATCAATATTAATATAAAATAAAATATTAAACTAAATAAATTTCCACCTAAAAACATTAAACAAAATAACATACTCATAAATAAAATTCTTGAATATTCAGCTAAAAAAATTAAAGCAAATCCTCCACTTCTATATTCAACATTAAATCCTGAAACAAGTTCTGATTCCCCTTCAGCAAAATCAAAAGGTGTACGATTAGTTTCTGCTAATAAAATAATAAATCAAACTAATGATAAAGGAAAAAATATAAAAATAAAAAAAATATTTTTTTGAAATTTAAAAAAAAAAAAAAAATTGAAACTATCAATTATTAAAATTATTCTTAATAAAATTAATGCTAATCTAACTTCATAAGAAATAGTTTGAGCAACAGCTCGTAAACTTCCTAATAATGCATAATTTGAATTTGATGATCAACCAGCAATTATTAACCCATAAACTCCTATTCTAATACAACATAAAAAAAATAAAATTCCTAATTCAAATCTATATATATTAATAAACATAGGCATACATATTCATGTAAATAAAGAAATAAATAAAGAAAAAATTGGACATAAATAATATGAAATATAATTTGATATTAATGGATATACTTGTTCTTTAGTAAATAATTTAATTGCATCACAAAATGGTTGAAAAATTCCTATTAATCTAACTTTATTAGGACCTTTACGAATTTGAATATAACCTAAAATTTTCCGTTCAAATAATGTTAAAAATCCAACTCCTACTAAAACAAATAAAATTAATAATAAACTTAAAATAATTAATAAATAACAATCTTTATAATAAATGTACTATTTGTAAACACTACATAAATAAATTCTAAATTTATTGCACTAATCTGCCAAAATAGTATTAATTATATTCATTAAAATAAATATTTTATATTATATAATAAATCCTTTCGTACTATATTATATTAAAAATTTAAAGATAGAAACCAACCTGGCTTACGCCGGTCTGAACTCAGATCATGTAAGATTTTAAAAGTCGAACAGACTTAAAATTTAAGCTTCTACACCTAAAACTATATCTTAATCCAACATCGAGGTCGCAATCAATTTTATTAATAAGAACTCTCCAAAATTATTACGCTGTTATCCCTAAAGTAACTTATTTTATTAATCATTAATAATGGATCAAATATTACATTAATTTATGAAAAATATTAATTAAAAGTTTAATAAATTTTAATATCACCCCAATAAAATAAATAATTTATTAAAATATTATTTAAATATAAATATATAAATAAATTTATTATAAAGATTTATAGGGTCTTCTCGTCTTTTAAATAAATTTTAGCTTTTTTACTAAAAAATAAAATTCAAATAAAATATTTAAATGAAACAGTTTATATTTCGTCCAACCATTCATACTAGCTTTCAATTAAAAAACTAATGATTATGCTACCTTTGCACAGTTAATATACTGCGGCCGTTAAAATTATCACTGGGCAGGTTAGACCTTAAAATAATTCTCAAAAAGACATGTTTTTGTTAAACAGGCGAATATTTTATTTTGCCGAATTCTTTATTTAAATTTATATATATATATATATATATATTTATATAATATTAATTTACTAATTTAATCATTTTATCTTATTAACTAATATTAATAATAATTCTTTAATAAATACTTAAATTTTAAAAAATCTTTATTATTATTATATAAATTATAACACTTTTTCTAATAATAACTAATTCTAAGCTTATATTTATAATATATAAAATATAATTATAAAAATTTTTATTATAGCTTATCCCATAATAAATTAAATTTTATAAATTAATTAATTTAAAATAAAATAATTAATTAAAAAATTCTAAATTAAATTTATTTCTTAAAGAACTAGATACCTTTAAAACCGAATAACTTTTAATTTCTAATATAAAATTATTAATAATTTTGATACATTAAATAAAATTTTATATTAACTCTTTTAAAATCGAGAAATTTATTATTAAATAAATTTTATTTAATTAACTCTGATACACAAGATACAATAAACTAAATTTTCTTATATAATTATAATTTTTCATAATATTTCAATATTCCTTTACAGTACTAATAATCTATAATTAAATAATATTTTTTCAAAAATATACTAAAAATTTTTTATTATAAATATTTTTAATAATATTAAAATTAAACTAAAAAATTAAATAAATAAATCTAAATCAATTTATAATGATTTGCACACTATCATTTCAATGTAAATGAAATACTTTACTAATTAAGCTTTAAATTGCATTCTAGATACACTTTCCAGTACATCTACTATGTTACGACTTATCTTATCTTAATAATAAGAGTGACGGGCGATATGTACATATTTTAGAGCTATAGTCAAATTATTAATCTTTATAATTTTACTTCCAAATCCAATTTTAATAATCTTTTCATAATTATATCCATAAATAATTTTATTGTAACCCATTTCTACTTAAATATTAGCTACACCTTGATTTGATATAATTTCAAATATAAAATCTTAAAAATTAATACTTCTTTAAAAATTTTTTATAACAACGATATATAAACTGATTAACAAATTTAAGTTAGGTCCATCGTGGATTATCGATTATAGAACAGGTTCCTCTGGATAGTTTAAAATACCGCCAAATTTTTTAAGTTTCAAGATCATATCTATTACTACCTTAGTTTTTAAATTTATAATTTTAATAATAGGGTATCTAATCCTAGTTTACAAAAAAATTTTTCAAGTTTCATTCTATATAATTTTTAAAAATTTAAAAATTTCACCTAATAAATTTAAATTATTTTACAATTTAATATAATTAACTTAATTCTAAAAAAATTTACTTGTATTATTTGTATAACCGCAACTGCTGGCACAAATTTAGTTAATACTTAATAGATATTTCTATTTCTAAATTTCCTTAATTAATAATTTTCATTATTGTATATAAATAATAATATAATTATAAAAATAAATTTAATATTATTAAAATATTAAATAATACACACTAAAATTCACATATAAATAAAATCTAAAATAAATTTTTAAGCTAAAATTAAACTTTTAAATTATAAAAAAAATTAAGTAAACAAATAATTTTTTATAATATTTTATAAACAATAAATAATATTTTTGAAAAAATAAATAATTTAAATTTTAAATAAAATTTCTAAAAATTTTATACCCCTAATATAAAACAATTAATAATTTTTTTAAATTAATTTTAAATTAAATTACAACTTAATATACAAAACAATAAATAATATTTTTGAAAAAATAAATAATTTAAATTTTAAATAAAATTTCTAAAAATTTTATACCCCTAATATAAAACAATTAATAATTTTTTTAAATTAATTTTAAATTAAATTACAACTWAMTAWAMMAWWMAATAAAWMWTATYTTTKMAMMMATAMATAATTTAAATTTTAAATAAAATTTCTAAAAATTTTATACCCCTAATATAAAACAATTAATAATTTTTTTAAATTAATTTTAAATTAAATTACAACTTAATATACAAAACAATAAATAATATTTTTGAAAAAATAAATAATTTAAATTTTAAATAAAATTTCTAAAAATTTTATACCCCTAATATAAAACAATTAATAATTTTTTTAAATTAATTTTAAATTAAATTACAACTTAATATACAAAACAATAAATAATATTTTTGAAAAAATAAATAATTTAAATTTTAAATAAAATTTCTAAAAATTTTATACCCCTAATATAAAACAATTAATAATTTTTTAAATTAATTTTAAATTAAATTACAACTTAATATACAAAACAATAAATAATATTTTATAACTCCAAATGTCATTATATATGAATATATAATAATACTACTATATTTTAATATATAATATATAATCTCTAAAAAAAATATTATTTATTATATTTATATAATGGAGCATAAATCAATGATTGTATTATAAATATATATATATATATATATATAAAGTATATAAATTATTTATATATATATATATATTTATATAATTATAATATTCATATATATATATATATTAATATAAATTATATATATATAAATTAAACCATATAAATAATCGTATATTAATAAATTATTATATAGATTTATAAATAAGGTATTCCGAAATTATATAATGAAATATTATTATTATATTAATATAGATTAATATAACTCCAAATGTCATTATATATGAATATATAATAATACTACTATATTTTAATATATAATATATAATCTCTAAAAAAAATATTATTTATTATATTTATATAATGGAGCATAAATCAATGATTGTATTATAAATATATATATATATATATATAARTATATAAATTATTTATATATATATATATATTTATATAATTATAATATTHATATATATATATATATAAATATAAATTATATATATATATATTAAACCATATAAATAATCGTATATTAATAAATTATTATATAAATTAATAAATAAAGTATTCCGAAATTATATAATAAAATATTATTATTATGTTAATATAGATTAATATAACTCCAAATGTCATTATATATATATATATATATATATATATATATACTAAAATAAATTATTTATATTAATTAAACATAAAAATTTAATTAATATAATATTTTTATATTTATTTTTTAAAAAAT